TTAATTATACAAACCAAAACATAAAACTTTTAACCCTAAGAAAAAAAATAATAAATTAATAGAGACAGGTAAATATCTTTTTCAAGCCAAATATATTAATTTATCATATCGTAACCGCGGTAAAGTCCCACGAACTCATACAAAAGAAAAAGCAACTAAAATAACCTTAATATAAAACCTAACCCTACATGGGCATCCCCCTAAAAAAATAATAACAAACAATATTCTTATAAATAAAATTCTTGCGTATTCAGCCATAAAAATTAAAGCAAACCCTCCTCTTCCATACTCAGTATTAAACCCAGATACCAACTCTGACTCACCCTCAGAAAAATCAAAAGGAGTTCGATTTAGTTCAGCTAAACAAGACCTAAATCAAACTAACATTAAAGGAACTGAAACTATTGAAAATCAAATAAATTCTTGGTACTTATTAAATAAATCAAAATTAAACCCACCAATTAATACAATAAAAGACAATAAAATTAATGCTAACCTCACCTCATAAGAAATTGTTTGAGCTACAGCTCGCAAACTCCCTAACAAAGAATACTTACAATTAGAAGATCATCCCGCTACTATTGTAAAATACACACTGGTTCTTAAACAACAAAAGAAAAAAAGAATACCTAAATTAATTCTTAATAAACCAACTTCATAAGGAATAACAACTCATACAAATAATGAAATAAACAAACTTAACATAGGAGATAAATAATAAACTAAAAAATTTGATATTACAGGAATTATTTGTTCTTTTCTAAATAACTTTACAGCATCAGAAAATGGCTGTAATAATCCTAAATAACCAACCTTATTAGGTCCCTTACGAATTTGGATATAACCTAAAATTTTACGCTCCATTAAAGTTAAAAAAGCTACTCCCACTAATACACACACAATTAAAAACAAATAATTTACTACTCTAATTAACAACACAAAATAATTAGCTTTAATTATTTTACTATTTATAGTTTTCCTATATAATTAAATCCTAAATTTAATGCATATTTTCTGCCAAAATAGTCCCAACTTTTTAAAACTATTTTAACTATTTAATCCTTTCGTACTAAAATAATTCTTTTTTCTTAAGAGATAGAAACCAATCTGGCTCACGCCGATTTGAACTCAAATCATGTAAAAAATTAAAGGTCGAACAGACCCTCTTATACAACTACTTCATTATATAGATATTTTAATTCAACATCGAGGTTACAAACTTTTTTTTCGATATGAACTCTCAAAAAAAATTACACTGTTATCCCTAAAGTAACTTAATCTTTAAATTTATAATTAAGATCTATAACTTTTATCACTTAAAAGTGATTCCTTTTCAAGCAGCTACTATAATTTCTACTTTTGTCGCCCCAACACAACAATCTTTATTTTAGATCTTTATTACTTTAAAATTCAACCAAATATAATTTTAATGTAAAGTTTTATAGGGTCTTATCGTCCCCTTAAATTATTTAAGCCTTCTCACTTAAAAGTAAAATTCAAATTTTATTATTAAAGACAGTTTTTTCTTTGTTCAACCATTCATACAAGATCTCATTTAAAAACCTAATGATTATGCTACCTTAGCACGGTCATAATACCGCGGCCCTTAAAAATTTTATATCAGTGGGCAGGCCAGACTTCTTAAAACTCCAAATAGACATGTTTTTGATAAACAGGCAAGAAAACCATTTGCCGAGTTCCTTATTAATATTTATATTAAAATTATAAACCCCCTACTTTATTTTATTTTAGCCTTTAAACTTATTATTCTACTAATAAAATCATTTTATCTTATCATCTCCTATTTTAAATAAATTTCTAATATTAAAGAAAAGTATTATTTTTAAATACTACTTACTTAGTTAAAACACTTTTAAAACATAACTACTTTAAAGCTTAGTTTATTATTTTATGTTTATACTACTATTTCTTATTATCAATAAAAAGCTTGTCCTTTCTATTTTTTTTTCTCATTACTTATTTTAATAAGAACTAAATTAAATTTATTTTTTAAAAAACCAGATATTACAAAACTCGTTCTAACGTTTCATCTTTAACTCTATATTAAAAATTTTTTTACTATAAAAACTTTATTATAAAATTAACTATTTTTATTTCGGGATCTTAATTTTATTTTATATTATATAGATTTTCCATTATACACAAGGTACAAACATTAAATATTTCTTTTCTTTACCTTTCTACTTTTTACCTTCCTTCTCAGTACTTATATTTTATAGTTTATTCTTTAAATTTCATTAAAAATTACTTATTTCTATTTTTATAAATTATTTTTCATTTACTAACTACCATTAAATTCTATTTTAACAAGATATATCTATCAAAGTAAACCGATTTGCACGATAATAAATTTCAATGTAAGCGAAATTCTAAACTAATTTAGATATACTTTGATTTCATCCTAGATACACCTTCCAGTACATCTACTATGTTACGACTTATCTCATAAATTTATGAAAGCGACGGGCGATATGTACATAATTTAGAGCTCTTATCATTATAGCTTATTAAACTTTAATTACAATTAAATCCTCCTTCCATAATATCCTTACATTTTATATTCATATAAATAAAATTTATTGTAACCCATTTTAACTTATTTATAAGCTGCACCTTGATCTAATTTTCTTAATAAATTAATTTCAATAATTTCATTTTATCAAAATTATCTTCTATGATGGTATACAAACTATTTTTAATAAGTAAGATATTTCGTGGGTTGTCGATTACAAAACAGGTTCCTCTAATAAGACTAAATTACCGCCAAATTCTTTAAATTTTAAGTAAATAACTATTAATAATCTAGCTTTTTCCTTTTTACTTTTTAATATAATAGGGTATCTAATCCTAGTTTATCTTTAAAAATTTTTAGCTTCTATTATTTTTTATTTTCACTTATAAATTAATTACAATTAATTTCACCTTTATAATATTCATAATTTATTTATTACCCATATAGCTAACAATACTAATTTTTCTTTATTTTACCTCTAAGTTTAACCGCGAATGCTGGCACAATAACTTTAATCAGATACACCACATTATTACTAATTCATATTTTCATATATAATTTTAATCTTTTACGCTGAGAACAAAAATTCAATCAATTATTATTAACTTACCTTGTTTCAAACTAAATATAAACTTTAATTTTTATCTTCCTACATAATAATTTTCATACGATCTTAATAATTAACATAAAGACAAAAGCAAGAATCAAACTTTTTCATTTAAACCTTACTCCTATATTCCATATAAAAACAACTTCACTTTAATAAAGAATATATATATATATATATATATATATATATATATATATAAATTCTAATTCTTAAATTTATTATAATAAATTTAATATAACAATAAACATGTATTATTGTTAACAACTAATTATACTTTTACTTTTTATATTTTTAATATAGTGCCTGATTTAAAAGGATAGCTTTGATAGAGCTAATCATGTAATACCTACCTATATTACAAATTTCTTAAAATTATATTATGAAAGATAAGCTAATATTTAAGCTAATGGGTTCATACCCCATGAATGAGTAAACCTCTCTTTCAAATGTTATTTCCAGCTTCATCTATCCCCTTTCTCGGTTTACTTGTTATTAGAACAGTATTTGTTATTTCTTCTTCTTCTTGATTTGGTGCTTGAATTGGATTAGAACTAAACATAATATCGTTTATCCCACTTATTTCTTTAAAAATAAACCAATTTTTTTCTGAAAGGGCTCTTAAATATTTTCTAATTCAAGCTCTAGGATCTTCATTACTTATTTTCGCCAGCTGCCTGTTATTTTCTTTCCCATTACTAAGGTCACCTCTCCTTCTATCAACTTTACTTTTAAAATTAGGGAGGGCTCCTTTCCACTTTTGATTCCCACAAATCATAGAAGGATTAGCCTGGCCTCAAACCATCCTACTTATATCTATTCAAAAAATTGCCCCTATATTTTTAATTTCTAGCCTTATAATTTACCCTACTCTTATCCAAATAACTATTTTCTCAAGAATCCTTTCAGCTTTAGTTGGAGCTTTCGGGGGTTTAAATTCCTTATATTTACGGAAAATCATGGCTTTTTCATCAATTAATCATATATCATGAATGTTAATCAGAATCTCAATTAGAGACAACTTCTGAATTATTTATTTTCTTTTTTATACTTTCATCTCATCATCCATTGTTTTAATATTCAATATATTCCAAGCCTTTAGCTTTTCTGACCTTCTTAAATCAGAATATATAAAATTTTCTTTTATAATCTTCTTTTCCACAAGCCTTTTATCTTTAGGTGGTTTACCCCCCTTTACAGGATTTGTACCTAAATGAATACTAATTCAACTTCTTATTAACCACAAATTAATTTTACCTTTAATATTTCTTTTACTTTCCGCCTTAATTACATTATATTTTTACCTTCGTATTTTAATTCCATTTATTCTCTTTATAAACCCTATTTTAAATTCCTACATAAAAACTTCTAACTCCTTCTACTCTTCGTTTACAATTAACTTACTAACTTTTTTTAACTTTATTGGTCTTATAACCCCATTTTTATTTTTATTGTTCTAGGATTTTAAGTTATTCTAAACTAGAAGCCTTCAAAGCTTCCAATAAATATTATTTTTAAATCCTACTTCTAATTTTTAACCTATTAATAAAGAAGATTTCTCTCGTAAATGAATTTACAATTCACCGCCTACAACTCAGCCACTTTATTATGCAACGATGAATTTTTTCTACAAACCATAAAGATATTGGTACTTTATATTTTATTTTAGGAGCTTGAGCTGGTATGGTTGGGACATCTCTCAGTTTACTTATCCGTGCTGAATTAAGACAACCTGGTACCTTGATTGGAAATGATCAAATTTATAACGTAATTGTAACTGCTCATGCTTTCGTTATAATTTTCTTTATAGTTATACCAATTATAATTGGAGGATTTGGTAATTGACTCTTACCTTTAATATTAGGAGCCCCTGATATAGCTTTCCCTCGTATAAATAACATGAGATTTTGACTTCTACCCCCCTCTTTAACTCTACTTTTAATAAGAGGAATGGTTGAAAGAGGAATTGGAACAGGATGAACTGTTTACCCTCCATTAGCCGCAGCTATCGCCCACGCAGGAGCTTCCGTTGATATAGGAATCTTTTCTCTTCACCTTGCAGGTGTATCCTCAATTTTAGGTGCTGTAAATTTTATAACAACTGTAATTAATATACGTTCTTACGGCATAACTATAGACCAAATACCTTTATTTGTTTGAGCTATTTTTATTACAGTAATTTTACTTCTACTATCCTTACCAGTCCTTGCTGGTGCTATTACAATGCTCTTAACAGATCGTAACCTAAATACTTCCTTCTTTGACCCGGCGGGTGGAGGAGACCCTATTTTATACCAACACTTATTCTGATTTTTTGGTCACCCAGAAGTTTATATTTTAATTTTACCAGCTTTTGGTATAGTTTCTCACATTGTAAGCCAAGAATCTGGTAAAAAAGAATCATTTGGAACATTAGGAATAATTTATGCCATAGCTGCTATTGGAATTCTAGGATTTGTAGTGTGAGCCCACCATATATTCACCGTTGGTATAGATGTTGATACACGAGCTTATTTTACTTCTGCAACCATAATCATTGCTGTACCTACAGGAATTAAAATTTTTAGATGATTAAGAACTCTTCATGGAACACAAATTAATTATAGCCCTTCTTTATTATGGGCGTTGGGATTTATTTTCTTATTTACTGTAGGAGGTTTAACAGGAGTAGTTTTAGCAAACTCTTCTATTGATATTTTACTTCATGACACCTATTATGTTGTGGCACACTTCCATTATGTCCTCTCTATAGGAGCTGTATTTGGAATTTTCGGTGGAATTACTCACTGATTCTCGCTTTTCACAGGTGTTGCATTGAATTCTAAATGATTAAAAATCCATTTCCTAGTCATATTCATTGGAGTAAATATGACCTTCTTCCCTCAACATTTTCTTGGCTTAAATGGTATACCACGCCGATACTCAGATTACCCAGATGCTTACACTTCATGAAACATTATTTCATCTTTAGGCTCAATAATCTCATTTGTAGCTGCCCTAAGATTTGTACTTATTGTTTGGGAAGCTCTATATTTAAATCGACCAATTATTTTTATCCCCTTCATATCCTCCTCAATTGAATGAAACCATAGTTACCCCCCAGCTGACCACTCTTATATAGAAATCCCTTTAATTAATAATTAATCTAAAATGACAGAAAGATGTATAGGATTTAAGCTCCTACTAGGAAGATTACTTCTTTTAGAAAGATACCTTCATTCTTAATGGCAACCTGAGCATATCTAAACTTTCAAGATAGAGCATCCCCTTTGATAGAACAATTAATCTTTTTTCACGACCATATTATATTAATTATTATTCTTATTTTAACCTTCGTAGGTTATACGTTATTAACCCTTTTTTCTAACTTTTTTATTAATCGATTTATACTTCAAAACCAAACCATTGAAGTAATTTGAACAACAATTCCAGCAATCATTTTAATCTTCATTGCCCTCCCATCACTTCGTCTTTTGTATTTATTAGATGAAATTAATAATCCTTCAATCACCTTAAAAACAATAGGCCACCAATGGTATTGAACATATGAATATTCAGATTTTCTCCATTTAGAATTTGATTCATATATAACCCCATATAACGACCTTGACCTTTCAAGATTCCGTCTATTAGATGTAGATAATCGAACAATCCTACCATTTAATACTCAAATCCGTATACTTATTAGAGCTACTGACGTAATCCATTCTTGAACCATCCCATCTTTAGGAATTAAAGCAGACGCTGTGCCCGGTCGTCTTAACCAAGTAAGATTTTTAATTAACCGACCAGGATTATTTTTCGGGCAATGTTCTGAAATTTGTGGAGCAAATCACAGATTTATACCAATTGTAATTGAAAGAATTTCTACTAACTCATTTTTAAATTGGGTTTCTTCTTCAATCTAACTTTTATAACCATTAGATGGCTGAAAATATAAGTGTAGGTCTTTTAAACCTATTATAGTAATTTACTTCTAGTGACCAGAAGTTAGTTAATTTATAACATATGTTTGTCATACTTAAGTAGTCTTCTAGACACTTCTAAATGCCCCAAATAGCACCAATATTCTGATTATTTCTTTTTTTATTTTTCTTATTTGTCTTATTTTTATTTTTAACTTTAAATTATTTTTTTAAACCAACTTCTACATTAGCTTTAGCAACTTATACTCACTCTAATCCACCAAAATCCTGAAAATTATAACTAACTTATTTTCTATTTTTGAACCCTCCTCAAGAATTATTAACTTATCAATTAATTGATTTTCAACTTTTCTAGGTTTAATATTTCTTCCCTTCATCTACTGAATCTCTCCTTCCCGTTGATCACTAGTATGAAGAAAAATTACTCTGACCCTTCATAACGAATTTAAAACATTATTAACCCCATCACACACAGGTACCTCATTATTTTTTATTAGTTTATTTACCTTAATTATTTTCAATAACTCGTTAGGGCTATTTCCATACTTGTTTACAAGATCCAGCCACCTAGTTATAACTTTATCCTTATCTTTACCTCTATGAGTAACACTTATAATTTTTGGATGAATTAATCACACTCAACATATATTTGCTCACCTAGTTCCTCAAAGAACCCCTCCACTCCTCATACCTTTTATAGTTTTAATTGAAACTGTTAGAAATATTATTCGGCCTGGAACCCTTGCTGTGCGACTTGCTGCCAACATGATCGCCGGGCATTTATTATTAACACTTCTTGGAAATACAGGACCTTCTTTATCACTATCAATTTTATTTATCCTTATAATTTCCCAAATTTTACTTTTAATCCTAGAATCTGCCGTGGCAATCATCCAATCATATGTATTCACAATTTTAAGAACTCTTTACACAAGAGAAATTAATTAATGACATCATCCCATAGCCACCACCCTTACCACTTAGTTGATATTAGTCCTTGACCTCTTACTGGCTCTATCAGCGCAATAATACTAACAACAGGCTTAGTAAAATGATTCCATCAATATAATATTAATTTATTAATCCTAAGATTTATCGTAGTTTTACTTACTATAATCCAATGATGACGAGATGTTACCCGAGAAGGTACATACCAAGGCTTACATACCTCGATAGTAATAACTGGTATTCGATGAGGTATGATTTTATTCATTTTATCTGAAATTTTATTTTTCTTTTCCTTCTTTTGAGCTTTTTTTCACAGAAGATTATCCCCAACTGTAGAAATCGGAATATATTGGCCCCCCTTAGGCATCAACCCATTCAACCCATTTCAAATTCCACTCCTTAACACAACTATTCTACTTTCCTCCGGAGCAACCGTCACATGAGCTCATCATGCTATTATAGAATCCAACCATACCCAAGCAATCCAAAGACTAAGTTTAACTATTCTTCTTGGAATCTACTTCACCTTACTCCAAGCTTTTGAGTACTTAGAAGCATCATTCTCCATCGCTGACTCCGTGTTCGGTTCTACTTTTTTTGTAGCAACTGGCTTTCATGGTCTTCATGTTATTATTGGGACAACATTTTTGTCAACTTGTTTATTCCGATTATTTAATTTTCACTTTTCTTCTAAACACCACGTAGGCTTTGAAGCCGCAGCATGGTATTGACACTTCGTCGATGTAGTATGATTATTCCTTTATATCTTTATCTATTGATGAGGTGGTTACTTTCTTAATATAACAAGTATATTTGATTTCCAATCAAAAAGTCTATCACTAGAGAAAGTAATCTGAATTATATTATTAATTAGAATTTTAACTTTTATTATCACCTTATTTATTTTATTGTTAGCCTCTTTAATCGCAAAAAACACCATCTTTGACCGAGAAAAAATATCCCCTTATGAGTGTGGATTTGACCCTAAAGGCTCCGCACGTCTGCCTTTTTCTTTACGATTTTTTATTATCGCTTTAATTTTCTTAATTTTTGATGTAGAAATCGCACTTTTACTTCCCATTTCCATAGTTATAAACTTAACTAATATTCTCTCATGGCTAACAACAACCTCATTTTTTCTTTTTATCTTGTTATTAGGATTATATTATGAATGATATAAAAGAGCTCTAGATTGATCTGAATAGAAACTATAGTCAATTTATGATATGTAATTTGCACTTACAAGTAGTTTTTATACTAGTTTCGTACCTTTAATATTAATTGTTGTGCTATCCCTAACTCTACTTTTTCCTATGAAATAGAAACTATAACATGAGTATATCATTACATAGATACTTTGCTTTAAACGCCTATTTAAAGGATTCAACGACAACAAAGGAAACTTCTAATTTTCTTAAAGCGGTTTAATTCCGTTACTATCCTATGAATTTTTATAGTGTAATTAACATATTACATTTTCATTGTAAAGCTGAAATTTTTTTCTAAAAATACCATTTCTTTATTTAATATATTAACATATCCAGAATACATTTATATATTTTTAGTTCCACAAACTAACATTTTTTCTCTTAAATTATCTGAATTTTACCTATATTACTTTGTTCCTTTATATTTTAAACTTTAGAACATTAGCTATTATGTGTACTAATAAACTCTAGTAATTAATCTAGTGTTTAAAATTAAAATATTTAAAGGTATTCAATGTAAAAATAATACTAAATATTCACGAACTTTTCCAGAACAACAAGAATATAAAGAACTAAAAAAAATTCCATGTTGTCTTAGCCTATATATATATAAAGTATAAGCAGCTCTAAAAAAAGAAATTAAACTAATCCCAATTATAGAAAGTTTTCTCCAACTAATTATTCTAATAATTAAACTAATTTCTCCTACTAAATTTAAAGAAGGAGGAGCAGCTATATTTCTAATCCTTAATATAAACCACCACATAGCCATTCTAGGTATAAAATTTAATATACCTTTACCAATAACAAGCCTACGCCTCCTTAAACGTTCATAAACTATATTTACTAACCTAAAGAGACCTGAAGAACATAAACCATGCCCGATTATAACAACTACTGCCCCTATAAATCCCCACCACCTGAAAATTATTAAACCACATATTACTAATCTCATATGAGCAACTGAAGAATAAGCTACTAAAGATTTTATATCTACTTGTCGCAGACACAATATACTAATCATAATACCTCCCATTAAACCAATTCTCATTCATACCCAAGTAAAACTAAACCCAATAAAAGAGAATATTCCTAACACCCGGAACAAACCATAGCCGCCTAATTTCAGCAATACACCTGCTAAAATTATTGATCCTGCTACCGGAGCCTCTACATGAGCCTTAGGTAACCATAAATGGAATATATATATAGGCAATTTTACTAAAAAAGCCAAAACTACAAAAAAATACCAAATATTTAATATATTTATGCCTTTATTAATTTCTCTTACTCTCATAATTAATCTCCCTCTTGATATATAAATATTTAACAAACATATTAATAAAGGCAAAGACAATGTTAAAGTGTAAAAAAGCATATAAACTCCTGCCTGAATACGTTCAGGTTGATACCCTCAGCCTAAAATTAAAATCAAAGTAGGAATTAAAGACATTTCAAACCTAATATAAAATATTAAGTAATCTATCGAAGAAAAGGTAATTATAAGAGAAATTAATAAAATTAAATTTACCATAATAAATCTAGAACTAAAATTTTCTATACTTTTTACTTTTTCTCTAGCCAACAAAACCAAAACTATAATTCAAACTCTTAAATAAATTATAATATAACTCAAATAATCTATACTTACTGTGTACCCTATATTGTACACATAAAAATCATGAAAACAACACAATCCTAAAACAAAACCTATAAAACTCAAACCTAATTGAACTCTTTTTCACTCCTGGTTAAATTTTATCAACAATACTAGAGGTAGAAAAAACTTTAACATTCTAATACATTAAATACTCTTAAATAATCCCTACCATGGCTACGAACCACAAACACTAAAAGAGATAAACCAAGAGCTCCTTCACAAGCAACTAATGTTAAAAAAAACAAAACAAAATATATTTCTCTCCCCACCCTAACTACCTCTAAAACTATCAAACTAAACACTCCTAATATTATAAATTCTAACCTCAACAAAGAATTTAATATATGTTTATGACTTTTAGCAAACCTTCATAAACCACAAAAAACCATTGTTAAAGATCTAAGCACCCAAACAAAACTTAAATTTATCATTAGTTTTGGTAGTTTAAATAAAAACTTTGGTCTTGTAAACCAAAAATGAATTTTTTCTCAAAACACCAGAATTTTAATTATTTTGGTATTTCTATAATTTTTACCTCCACCATTATAATTTTATCGTTGCTTTTCACTTTCTTGAATCACCCACTCTCTATGGGTCTTACCCTTCTAATTCAAACTATTGTTATCTCTATTTTTGTAGGATTTTTCACTTTCTCGTTCTGATTTTCATATATTTTATTTTTAATTTTTTTAGGGGGCCTTTTAGTTTTATTTATTTATGTAGCATCTTTAGCATCAAACGAAAAATTCTCTTTCTCCTTGTCGACAATATTAATTACAACAGCTTTTCTAATAGTTGTAACAGCTCTTTATGCATCTTTGGATTTAATTCTAATTCCAAACTTATCAAACTTAGCCACATCTTCAATTTCCCCTTTAATTTCAACTCAATTTTTTATAAGATGAATTTTTAATTATCCATCCCTTTACTTTACAATTATAATTATTCTTTATCTTTTACTTACACTTATTGTAGTAGTTAAAATTACAAACCTAGTAAAAAGACCACTTCGATTAACAAACTAATGGTATCTCCTATACGAAAATTTCACCCATTATTTAAAATCTTTAATAGAGCATTAATCGATATACCACTACCTAGAAATATTTCTACTTTTTGGAATTTTGGATCTCTTTTAGGCTTATGTTTAATTATTCAAATTGCTACAGGCTTATTCTTATCTATACATTACATCCCACATATTGATTTAGCATTCTCAAGAATTTCACATATTTGTCGAGAAGTTAATTACGGATGACTCTTACGAACCGTGCACGCCAATGGTGCTTCATTTTTCTTTATTTGTCTTTATATTCACATTGGACGTGGTTTATTTTATGCCTCATATACATTATTCCACACTTGAATAGTAGGAGTTATAATTCTCCTTATACTTATAGCAACCGCTTTCTTAGGATATGTACTCCCATGAGGACAAATGTCTTTTTGAGGAGCAACAGTTATTACAAATCTTTTTTCAGCTATTCCTTTTATTGGAACTACTTTAGTACAATGAATTTGAGGTGGATTTTCAGTTGATAACGCCACTTTAACACGATTTTTCTCCTTTCATTTTCTTCTCCCATTTATTATTTCAGCATTTTCTATAATTCATATCATATTCCTTCACAACAGAGGTGCTAATAACCCATTAGGAATTTCAAGTCAAACAGACAAAGTACCTTTCCATCCTTACTTTACATTTAAAGATATTGTTGGATTTATTATAATAACAATTCTACTTCTCCTTCTTTCCTTATTTTCACCTTATCTCTTAAGAGACCCAGATAATTTTATTCCAGCTAATCCCTTGGTTACACCTGCGCATATCCAACCTGAATGATATTTTTTATTTGCTTACGCAATTTTACGTTCCATTCCTAATAAATTGGGAGGAGTAATTGCATTAGTTGCTTCTGTATTAATTCTTATAATCGTTCCTTTAATCCATTCATCAAAATTTCGAAGCTTAACTTTTTATCCTTTAAACCAAATTCTATTTTGATTTTTTGTTAATATTGTTTTATTATTAACTTGAATTGGTGCACGACCTGTAGAACCACCTTATATTGTTACAGGCCAAATCCTTACTATTATATATTTCTTTTACTACGTACTTTACCCTCTTACTTTGATATGATGAGATAAAATATTAAAATGATTGTTTAGTTTATTATAAAACGAATGTTTTGAAAACATTTAAAAAGAAACAATTCTTAACAATTATTCCTATAACATCCTTTATAAAATTTTTATATAACCACAAAAAAATTAGAATAAATTTGTAATTATATACAATGGAATTACACCATCCCCTAAAAAATCAAAATTTTTTATGCCTTTACACCAACATATAATATTCCTACATATTATCATCACAACAACTACTCCACCTAGTAATATATTCATTTTTTTGTTTCTTGAAATCTCTTAAGAAAAGAGACTTATACTAATTTATAACAATTTCCCAACTTTTAAACTTACAAAAATTTAAAACTTAAAAAGTACTTAAACCATTATAACTTTATTCCTATTTATTTCCCACGTCTCCCGACCACCTTCCAATCCCAATCTTACCACAAAAAAATTAGAACTATCATAATGGAATAAATAATTGACACCTCTGTTATACCTCTGTATATAGTATATATATCCTAAAATTTTATAAAACCTTATAATATAATTAATTCAAACTTAAACGCCAATCTTTTTGAATCTCTACAATAAATATTACATAAAATTAAAAACTTACCTACTTCCAACAAATCCATTTATACCACTTGCAATAAATAAAACACTAAATGTATTTAAAAAAAATCATGAAACTCCCAGAATAATTTCAATAACAACTGCTCTAACCTTTCTCTCAACGGAAAGGATCAGTTGTTATTGAAATTATTCTTGACATCTACTATGTAATTTTATCATTAATCACTAATAAACATTAATTGCATAAAGACATCTACTATAAATAAATAAATACAATTCTCGTAATAGTGTACCCTACACTAAGTAAGTTGAATCTTTACAACTAAATATCTTAAATTACTATAATTACTTCTTAAAATATTCACCACCAAGAAATCACTTTTCTTCCTCCAGGTATCTCTCCTTTCAAATATTATGTAATTTAAACTAGACTTAGATTCCTAAAAGAAAATATAGTAATAAAGTAAAGTAAAGCTCCTTTACTCAAATACCATATATGGGCATATGACCAACTAGAGATTATGATCATTATATATATCCAGTGTACATAATATTAAAAAGTCTACGTTAAAATAAGGTCTTTTTGTAATGAAAGAATTGTATAATATATCTTATTATAATATAGTGTTTATATATTCTGATTTAACAATTATTTTCCTTGAAAATATAATTAAAGGCGCTAAACTGTAATAATAGATTCTTAAATTATATTAAACTATCTGATTTAGATTAATAAATTCTAATACAATGAGTATTTACCCCATAAATCAAATATCATTAAATAAATAATATAATTAATTAAATGTATACATATACACACATATTCTACCTCTCCTCTTATATAATTTATGAACTTATAAAAACATATAAATATACTTATATTTTTTTTTGTAAACTTTAATTATTTTATAATTTTTTTTCTTATATTATTATTTTCACTCCACTATTTTATTTCAACTTTTAACCTCTTATAAACTTCTACTTTATTGTTTTCTTTAAAATCTAAAATATCAACTACTATTAATTTATAAGTTTTAAGTTATTTTCTTTTACTATTCTTTTTATAATTACTTATTTTCCTTACCTAAATTTTATAACAATAATTGATGATAAACTTTTGACTTAAATATCATACAATATCATTATATATATATATATATATTAAACTTTAGTGTTTTCAACACATCTTCAGATTTGCAATCTAATATTATTATTTTACTATAAAGCCAATTCTACTACTTTTCTCTCTAATTGTAATTTATTTAGATTTTTATATAAATTAGAAAGCGAAAATTGCATTTAGTTTCGACCTAAACACTGGCTATTTTATTAGCCTCTAATTTTGATTAGAAGCCAAAATCTAGGCATGTCACTGTTAATGACATTATTGAAATTTCTATATTTCCAATCAAATTACTTACTTTCAATAATCTTATTTTATTTATAGATATTTTATCTCTTTTACATCTTCAGTGTAATATTCTTCATAAATTATATAAATAAACATATAAAAACAACAATACTAATCTCCTTAAAACGAACATCTTTATAAATACCTTAATTCTATTTATCTGGAATAAATTTATTATTATAAATATCCTTCTAAATTTTAAATAAATTCCTTGAGGTCCATAATACTCATATCAACCTTTGTCTCCAATTTTTTCTATACTGGCCCCAATTTTTAAAATCCTCTCTCTCTTTTTAGTTACCCTTAAATAAGGTATGAACCACATTGAACCTAACATTACTACTAAAAAGTACCTTTTCAACCTTATTAAACTATAAGTTACATTTAATAAATTATAAAGATACCCTAACACAGCACCAATTATACTAATTATAAAAACTAATCTCTTTATCAGTCCTCTTATACAAATTATATAAGGTTCAGGAAATAACACCCAAGATAAAGCTCTTCCCCCTACTACAGCCCTGAACCCTAACAACATTATTGAACTTGTTATAATATTGTCAGTATCTTTAACATTCTTTAATAAATTTAAATTAAAATCACCGCTTAACCTGTAAAAAATCAATCGCATTGTGTATCTAACAGTAAGACCAGTAGATAAAATATATAAAAAAAAAGAAATAAAATTTATAAACCTTATAAACCCCACTTCTAAAATTATATCTTTAGAATAAAACCCAGCTAAAAAAGGAAACCCACATAATGCAAGATTTGCAACAGTTATGTAAACAACTCTTAACGGTATAAATTTAATTAAACACCCTATAAGACGAATATCCTGGTATTCTCCTACACTATGAATAACTACACCAGCACATATAAACAACAATGCCTTAAACAATGCATGCCTTAATAAATGGAAAAAAGCCAGATCAGGATAACCTAAAGCTAAAATTCTTAATATTACCCCCAACTGTCTAAGTGTTGATAACGCAATAATCTTTTTTAAATCATATTCAAAATTAGCTCCTAACCCCGCTATAAATATAGTGAGACATGAAATAATTAATAATAACCTTTGCACTCAAGAAGTCATGAACATAGGACTAAACCGAATTATTAAATATACCCCAGCAGTTACTAAAGTTGAAGAATGAACTAAAGCCGAAACAGGGGTAGGAGCTGCCATTGCAGCAGGCAACCAAGCTGAAAATGGAATTTGTGCTCTTTTAGTTATTGCAGCTAGAACAACTAGCAACTTAAAAATTAATCAATCTACGTCTCTTAGATTATACCTGTAAAAAAAAAAATTTCAACCTCCCAATTTTACTATCAAACCAATTCTAAGAAGAATAGCTACATCTCCCACTCGATTAGATAACACAGTTAATATACCAGCATTTGCTGATTTTTCATTTTGATAATAAATAACTAAAACATAAGATACTAAACCTAACCCATCTCAACCTAATAAAATACTAATCAAATTCGGGCTTAAAACTATAGCTCCTATAGAGAATACAAACAAAATCACCAAATATATAAATCGATTAAAATTTTTATCTCCCCCTATATATCTCCCCCTATAATAAAGAACTCTTCCTGAAATTAAAAAAACAAAGCTCAAAAACGACAAAGAAATTCAATCAAAAATTAAAGTAAACACAAATGAAGTGCTATTTAAATTTAACACCTCTCACTCTACTACTTCACTTACTCCGTTATAAAATTTCAAAAAAGCTAATACACCACTAATTAAACAACTAATTAACATAAATATTCCACCAATTAAATGTATAGAAATTTTTCAACACATAGTCTTATCCATTTCTGTTCCACCCTTAAAGTTTATTAAGACATATATATATATATATATATATTATTTACTCAAAGAGAAATTATTAATTCATCCTTAATCCCCAAAATTAAAATTTTTGTTTAAACTACTCCTTGTATTTATTTTTTCATTGTCTTAAATCTATTTCTACCTTAGAATTACTCTTATATTATACCCACACCCTAAGTAT